CCTCGGATCGACGGAAACAATGATAAATAGATAGGAATACAGCGGAAAGGGGGGGATCAAAAAACAAGTAGAGAAAAATTATACAAAGTTATATACAAGTCGCTACCCCCCCTTGATATTTCTTTAATTGAATTTCATTTGATTAGAGGGAAGTTCCTTAAAAACTTCCGCTTTTTTTAAAAGATTCTGAACAGTTCCTGTGGGTTGAGCACCCTTTTCAAGGAAATATAGAATAAGAGGAACATTTAAATAAGTTTGATTCTTCATTGGATCATAAAAGCCCACTTTTCTAAGATCTTTTCCTTCTCTTCGGGATCGAACATCAATTGCAACGATTCGATAGACGGCTCATTGGGATAGATGTAGATGAACAATACCCCCCCTAGAACCGTATAGGAAGTTTTCTCCTCGTACGGCTCGAGAAAAAATGATTTGATTCGAAGTTTTGTCTATGTATGGAATTTTTATAAATTAAATGACAAATGGGCCTATAAAATCAATTAGACTATGATTTCAGTCTTTTTTTCTTCTTGAAAATGAAAAAGAAACCATTCGTACTCATAACTCAAGTTGGATAACTCTCAAATAGCTCAAAGGAAAAATCTTTAGTCAATTTCATTTATATTTATTGAGTGGTCTTTACTCCCATTTGTTTGTCTCGTTTCAAATTCTATTTAGATTCTTTAGTCTGCTCCAGTTGTTGAGACTATCGAGACCATTAAAATGGTGTTTCCTTGTTCTTAGATCCCTTATCCTTATTTTATTTTAAATCATTGGGTTTAGACATTACTTCGGTGCTTTTTAATCCTTTCAAAATGGTAGCAACATACCCTTTTTTGATTTCTTTCTATCAAAGAATCCTATGGACAGTTGATTCCCACGTGATACACTTTGAATCGAAAAAGTTTGATCAATTTCAACAAGTTTTGCTTTTGAATTGGAAACTTGCTCGAATTGGATCCTTTCGATTTCTATTTCTATATATGGAAGATACGTTTACGAAGTTGTTCCAATTGGTTGATTGGCATTAACCCTAGATCCTTGCCCCCGAGAAATGAACTAATCCTTTCTACTCGAGCTCCATCGTGGACTATTTACAACCCAACAAAAAACGAAGGGTTCAAGTGTAACAGAACAAACAATGTCGAGCCAAGAGCACCCTCATTCCTAGATAAATCGAAAATGGTGGATGTAAAAATCCACAACGGATTGTGTCCTTCAAGTCGCACGTTGCTTTCTACCACATCGTTTTAAACGAAGTTTTACCATAACATTCCTCTAATTTGGAACCGGTATGGAATTGATTCAATTATGGAATCGTGAATAGTCATTGGTTCAGCTGTCCATAGACATCGTAATCTAGACTTTTTCTTCTATATATGATATGTGAAACAGTATAGGATCTATGGAACCATTTTTATGAAAAAGTCTTAGCAAGACAGCATCTTTAACATACATAAATAATATATAGAATTATAGATAATAGAAAGAAATAGAAATATATAAACGAATCGCTTTTTGAATCTGCACCTTCAAGCGACTCAATAGGATAGATTAAATGATTTCCTACTTTTTGAGTACATTCCACTTACAAGGAATTATTAAAAATATTTATTAATAATATTTCTAATTGAAATTGAAAAAGTTTCCTATTTAGACATCATTATTGAATTTGGTTGATTTAATTTGAAGAAAATTGGACAATAAGCATCACGTTTGATCTTCCTATGAAGATCAGTCGTTCTTTTTTAATCGGCTCATCACTGATTTAATTTTAAATAGAAATAGATCAAAGAAAAGAATAAATAAATCCAATTTTTTCATGAGATGTCTAAAAAAATGATGTAAGTTAAGATTTGAATCTTTATTCTTTTCATCTGATTACGAAAATCAAAATCGAAAAAAATAGGGAGAGATTTTCGTATCTATCAGATAGACTGAACAGTTGTCACTGTTATAGATATTCTATAACAGTGAATTTGAATAATTTCAGAATTAGAATTTAAGGGATCACAAATCTTTTTCACAAAAAACCAAAAATTATTGTCATTGAAATAGAACGATACATACCATATAAGCTAAATATTTCCCCATTTTATGAGGTATGTATTTTGTTTAACATGAGGTTGAGTAATATTTCAATAATCGATTCTTGTCATAAAGTGAATAAAATAAAAGTGATAGGATAAATCCCCCCTGCCTCAATCATTATATATATTTCTATATTGCCAATGTTTTTCTTTGAATCTCATTTTATTTAGGTATTTCATGTTTGGCTCTAAAGAAAAACATTGGCTCCATAGCATTAGCATATAGAAGCATATAGAAATAGGCTATAGGCTATGGAACTTGATCATTTGTTAATGAGATTCGAACAGACCCAGATATTTAAATTAATATTAAAAAAAATGTATTAACTCCTATCCACTCCCCTACTTCTTTCTATGGGAATAATAGAGCATAAAAAAATGGATATGCGCTGGGACGGAAGGACTCGAAC